AACCAAAAAATTATTCTGGGGGCCTACAGGAAGATGCAAAAATACGGAATTGTATCAAGAACTATGTACAAAAAAAAAGGAAAATATCCTCAGGTTTCGAAGGAATTGCACGTATAACAATTAAAAAAAAAATCGATTTGATCCAAGTCATAATCTATATTGGATTCCCAAATTTATTAATAGAGGGGCAAACACGAGGAATCGAAGAATTACAGATGAATGTACAAAAGGAGTTTCATTCTGTAAACCGGAGACTCAACATTGCTATCACAAGAGTTGAAAAACCTTATGGACAACCTAATATTCTTGCAGAATATATAGCTTTACAATTAAAAAATAGAGTTTCGTTTCGAAAAGCAATGAAAAAAGCTATTGAATTAACTGAACAAACAGATACAAAAGGAATTCAAGTGCAAATAGCAGGCCGTATCGACGGAAAAGAAATTGCACGTGTTGAATGGATCAGAGAGGGTAGAGTTCCCCTACAAACAATTCGCGCTAAAATTGATCATTGTTCCTATACAATTCGAACTATTTATGGAGTATTAGGTATAAAAATTTGGATATTTGTAGACGAGGAATAATCAACCTTGTCTTCCCATTCTGTCCAGTGATAAAACAAAAAATGACAAACTCTTTCATTCTTTTTTCGTTAAAAATAAAAAAATGAACAATTCTAATTCTATAAGGTTAAATATAAATTCGATTGATCATTTGGTATAATTGCTATGCTTAGTGTGTGACTCGTTAGTTTTTTCTTTATAGTTTCAAGTTGGGATTCAAAAAAAAAAAACAAACTGACCCCTGCTATAAACTTTGTAATTATATAAAATAAACTAATAACCAACTTATTGCTTCGTATTGTCGAGATCCCAAGAAACAGTCACTATATGAATGAGTGGATCTATCATATGGTTGTAGCAACTGAAATTCTTTCAACAAAAAATAGATCTGATTATGGGTTGTAAAGCAAAAAAAAAAAAATAAATAAAGGGATGTGGATAAATGGAAGGATGATAGAAAGAAAGAACAAAAATATCAATGATATATGATTCCAATATGTATGGTCTATGAATCACGTCATAAAGGGCAGTGTGATAAAGCATCAATACTGATAATCAATACTGATAAGATAATTATAAATATAAGAATTTAAAAATGAAATAATTAAAAATAGAATAAAATAATAAAGAGCCTTCAGGTTAATAAAAACTGAGGAAATTGACTTGGGAACGAATTTTGTTGGAAGCTCCATTGCAAAGTTCGGACCTAACCATTAATGGAGAAGCTATGGGAACGACAGAACCTGTGACTGCATAGGCTTCTATTGAAAACGAATCCTAATAATTCATTGGGTGGGATGGCGGAACGGACCAAGAAAAAATTGATTTATTCTGAGAGGTTATGAATTGAACCTTCGAATGAAACAGGAAAGAGTAAATATTCGCCCGCGAAACCTCTATTTATTGGATTACAATCTTTTGTCGTAATTCGATAGAGGTAAAAAAAAAAAAATAAGGAAAGGATTCGTCATGTTATAAAAATAAAAAAGAGAAACATTACATTATCTATAAAGATACATAAATGTACACACACGTCTAGCTGTATTGTATATCTTGTATCTACATCTTCCTTCTTATGTAAGAAATTAAATATCAATAAAAGCCATTACTTGGTGTATTATCTATTAATGTGTACCTATTAATGTGTATCTATAATATTATTTTATTGAATTTGAATCCTTTCATTCGCGAGGAGCTGGATGAGAAGAAACTCTCATGTCCGGTTCTGCAGTAGAGATGGAATTAAGAAACAACCATCGACTATAACCCCAAAAGAACCAGATTTCGTAAACAGCATAGAGGAAGAATGAAAGGAATATCTTGTCGAGGCAATCATATTTGTTTCGGCAGATACGCTCTTCAGGCACTTGAACCTGCTTGGATTACAGCTAGACAAATAGAAGCAGGGCGAAGAGCAATGACACGATATGCGCGTCGTGGTGGAAAAATATGGGTACGTATATTTCCCGACAAACCTGTTACAGTAAGACCCGCGGAAACACGTATGGGTTCGGGGAAGGGATCCCCTGAATATTGGGTATCCGTTGTTAAACGGGGTCGAATACTTTATGAAATGGGTGGAGTATCAGAAACTGTAGCTAGAGCAGCTATCTCAATAGCTGCGCGCAAAATGCCTATACGAACTCAATTTCTTATTTCAGGATAGAGATGTAGAACTAAAAAAAAAAGGGGTATTGGGGATGAAAAAACAACCGCAGGTTTATTTATTTCTGGACGGACAATATTTTTTTTTTTTCTTTCATACTTTTGCATTGAAATAACAGATTGAAATAAAAATGATATGATTCAACCTCAGACCCTTTTGAATGTAGCGGATAACAGCGGAGCTCGAAAATTGATGTGTATTCGAATCATAGGAGCTGGTAATCACCGATATGCTCATATTGGTGATGTTATTGTTGCTGTAATCAAAGAAGCAGTTCCCAATATGCCTCTAGAAAGATCAGAAGTAATTAGAGCTGTAATTGTACGTACATGTAAAGAACTCAAACGTGAAAACGGTATGATAATACGATATGACGACAATGCTGCAGTTGTCATTGATCAAGAAGGAAATCCAAAAGGAACTCGAGTTTTTGGTGCGATCGCTCGAGAATTGAGACAGTTAAATTTTACTAAAATAGTTTCATTAGCTCCCGAAGTATTATAAATAGTAGTAGATGAGACTATGATATAGTATAGGGTATCTGAAATAGATCAAATAGATCAAATTAGTAGATTGTGTCTCACGTATATACTTTATAAAAAAAAAAAATAAAAAAAAGGAAACATGTTGATTATATCAAAATTAGGAGGAACCTATAATTCTAGTTCGTCATGGGTAGGGACACTATTGCCGATCTAATAACTTCTATAAGAAATGCTGACACGGATAAAAAAGGAAGGGTTCGAATAGCATCTACAAATATCACCGAAAACATTATTAAAATACTTCTACGAGAAGGTTTTATTGAAAACGTTCGGAAACATCAGGAGAGTAACAAATATTTCTTGGTTTCAACTCTGCGACATAGAAAAACCAGAAAAGGAATATATAAAACTAGAACCATTTTAAAGCGTATCAGCCGGCCCGGCTTACGAATTTATTCCAACTATCAACGAATTCCTAAGATTTTAGGTGGAATGGGAATTGTAATTCTTTCTACTTCTCGAGGTATAATAACAGATCGAGAAGCTCGACTAGAAAGAATTGGAGGAGAAATTTTGTGTTATATATGGTAATCTTCCACCTCTGGTATCCGAATTTGATCTCTAACTTCCTATTTGTAAAATAGAGAGGAAAAGTGAGTTATATAACTATTCCTCCATTAGTTGATACTTCAAGGAGGTTACCTGGAATGAAAGAACAAAAATTGATTCATGAGGGTTTAATTACTGAATCACTTCCCAACGGTATGTTCCGGGTCCGTTTAGATAATGAAGATCTAATTCTAGGATATGTTTCAGGGAGGATCCGCCGCAGTTTTATACGGATACTACCGGGAGATAGAGTAAAAATTGAAGTAAGTCGTTATGATTCAACCAGGGGACGTATAATTTATCGACTTCGCAACAAAGATTCGAATGATTAGGTTATTTTTTTAACCATGGGTATACAATTCGAAGTTAAAAAAAAATTCAAGAGACTTATTCTCTTCCAAGAAGTGGATTCAGAATTAAGGTAAGGAATAAAAAATATGAAAATAAGGGCTTCCGTTCGTAAAATTTGTGAAAAATGTCGACTGATTCGCAGGCGTGGACGAATTATAGTGATTTGTTCCAATCCGAAACATAAACAGAGACAAGGGTAATTCTTCTAAAAAAGAACTTTCAAAAAAAAAATATATATATATGTAAAAATAAGGTAAAGGATCTGTTTTAACATGAAATGGATATCTCCGTATCTTTTCTTTTTGTATATTTCTGACTCATAAATATGAGATGATAAAATATGACAAAAGCTATACCAAGAATTGGTTCACGTAGGAATGGGCGTATTGGTTCACGTAAGAATGGACGTAGAATACCAAAAGGCGTTATTCATGTTCAAGCGAGTTTCAACAATACCATTATAACTGTTACAGATGTACGAGGTCGGGTAGTTTCTTGGGCCTCCGCCGGTACTTCTGGATTCAAAGGCACAAGAAGAGGAACACCTTATGCTGCTCAAGCCACAGCGGTAAATGCTATTCGTACAGTGGTTGATCAGGGTATGCAACGAGCAGAAGTTATGATAAAGGGTCCTGGTCTCGGAAGAGATGCAGCATTACGAGCCATTCGTAGAAGTGGTATATTATTAAGCTTCGTACGTGATGTAACACCTATGCCACATAATGGATGTCGACCTCCTAAAAAAAGACGTGTGTAGAAATAAGAATTAAACCGATTTCAAGAGAAATAAATGATCAAATAATAATACTAGTATAGTATGGTTCGAGAGGAAGTAGCAGGATCCACTCGAACACTACAGTGGAAGTGTGTTGAATCAAGAGTAGACAGTAAGCGTCTTTATTATGGTCGTTTCATTCTGTCACCACTTATGAAAGGTCAAGCTGATACCATCGGTATTGCCATGCGAAGGGCCTTACTTGGAGAAATAGAAGGAACATGTATCACACGTGCAAAATCTAAGAAGGTGCCACATGAATATTCTACGATAGTAGGTATTGAGGAATCAGTACATGAAATCTTACAAAATTTGAAAGAAATTGTATTGAGAAGTAATCTCTATGGAGTTAGAGACGCGTCGATTTGCGTAAGGGGTCCTAGATACGTAACCGCTCAAGATATCATCTTACCACCCTCCGTAGAAATAGTTGACACGACACAACATATAGCTAACCTGACGGAACCAATTGATTTGTGTATTGGATTACAAATCAAGAGAGATCGCGGATATCGTATGGAACCCATAAATGACTCTCAAGATGGAAGTTA